GGGATAGATGTAGATGAAGAATACCCCCCCCCCTAGAACCGTATAAGAAGTTTTCTCCTCGTACGGCTCGAGAAAAATGATTTGCTTCGAAATTTTGTCTATGTATGCAATTCTAATATTCTAATAAATTAAATAAAAAAAGAGCCTATACAATCAATTAGACTATACTAGGATTTCAATCTTTTTTTTTTCTTTCTGAAAATAAAAAAGAAACCATTCGTACTCATAACTCAAGTTGGATAACTCTCAAAGAAACTCTTTAATCAATTTCATTTATTGAGTGGTCTTTACTCCACTTTCTTTGTCTCGTTTAATCAAATTGGATTTAGATTCTTTCGTTTTATTCAATTATTCAGACTATTGAGACAATTAAAATGGTGTTTCCTTGTTTTTGGATCCTTATTTTAAATCATTGGGTTTAGACATTACTTCGGTGCTTCTTTTCTTAATACTTTCAAAATGGCAGCAACATACCCCTTATTGATTAAAGAATCGTATGGACAGTTGATTCCCCGTGATACACTTTAAATCCAAAAGGTTTGATCAATTCCAACAAGTTTTGTTGAGTTACAAACTTACTTGAATCGGATCCTTGCAATTTCTATATATGGAAGAAGATATATTTACGAAGTTGTTCCAATTGATTGGCATTAACCCTAGATTCTTGACCCCGAGAAATGAATTAATCCTTTCTACTCGAGCTCCATCGTGAACTATTAACAACCCACCAAAAAGTGAAAGGTTCTAGTGTAACAGAACAAACAATGTCGAGACAAGAGCACCTTCATTACTATATACTAGATAAATCGAAAATGGTGGGTGGGAAAATCCACAATGGATCGTGTCCTTCAAGCCGCACGTTGCTTTCTACCACATCGTTTCAAACGAAGTTTTACCATAACATAACATTCCTCTAATTTGGAACCGGTATGGAATTGATTCAATGAAGGAATCATGAATAGTCATTGGTTCAGTTGTACATAGTCATCCTATTCGAATCTATACTTTTTCTTCTCTAATATGATCTATATCTGATATGTCTGTATAACTTCTATATATGAGATATGTATTATGATAAAATATGTGTAAGTTATGATATGTCTATATAGGGGTAAATTATTTTTCCAAAAAAGTCTTAGCACGACGGCGGGTTTAACATACATAAATCTATTTTGACATACAAAAAGAATATTGATATATAGAAAAAATAGAAATCTATAATATAGAAACGAATAATGTTTTTCATCTTCAAGTGACTCAATAGGACAGATTCAACTATTTCTACTTTTTGAATACCAAAAATGCAATTAGTGTAATTGAACTCGGACGATACATACCATATAATAATTATTATATATGTATTTGTATTTTGGTTAATGTGTAATTGAGTAATATTTCAATATTCAACATATTGAATCCTTTCCTAAAATGAATAATAACGGGTAGGCTAAATTACCCCCGCCTCAACCATTATATTTCCCATTTTTAATTCTAACCAAACACTAAATACCTAATAAGAAATGGATATGCTCTGGGACGGAAGGATTCGAACCTCCGAATAGCGGGACCAAAACCCGATGCCTTACCGCTTGGCCACGCCCCACTTCAATTTTGAATGCACACTAAGAAACAATAATCTTGTTATTGGTTATTTGTCAATTCCAGTCCAAATATCTATAGAATAGATTAGTACTGGGATTTTGGTACATATAGATAGATAATTCAGCTTACTTTATTGATCATTACATAGAATTCAATTAAGATATTGTATGAAAGTATGATTTCTTCTATTCTCCTTTGAGAATTGGAGGATTTTTGATTGGGTGGGGTTCAAAGAAAAAGAAGGATTTTTGTCTACCTTGACTTACTTTCTTCCTTTTTCCTTATCTCAAAAACTCAATCAAACCGCAATTATCTCCAAGAACAAAATGTCTGCTATGCTTAATACCGTTAGTTTGATCTGTATTAATTCTGCCCTTTATTCGAGTAGTTTTTTCTTCGGCAAATTGCCCGAAGCCTATGCTTTTTTGAATCCAATCGTAGATATTATGCCAGTCATCCCTTTGTTTTTTTTTCTCTTAGCTTTTGTTTGGCAAGCTGCTGTAAGTTTTCGATGAGATCGTTAATAAGAATATCCTAGAAAATGCACGATTTCTTCACGAAAAATTTCTCAAATTGATAAAATAAGATAAGTTTTATAGTCTGAACCCTCGATTCGCACACTGAAATTCTTGGATAGTCACCAAAAATTAGGCTTACCCACATTTCCTCATTTTTAACCCTTTATTCATTCCAAATTCCAGTGAAAGACCCTAACCCCATTAGGGTCTCCCACAACATCTCATACAACATCTCATTTGGCTATGAAAGAATTTTTTATTAATGAAAAAGAACCCGATTTCTTGGTTTCAAAATAGGATGTGTGGTAGAAAAACGGAAGATCTATTCTCTTTTTTTTCCAAAAAAATTATCTTGGAGATTGTGTAATGCTTACTCTGAA